AATTTTAATTTTTTAATTATATGTAAAAAAAAAAATAAATGGTTCTAAAAAATAAATAATACTCATTTTTATAATATTATTTATAATATAATATAATATAAATGTTTAATTATTATATAAATATTTATATTATATTATATATATATATTATAAATATTTAATTAATATATAAATATTTATATAAATAATATTTAATTATTAATTAAATATTTATTAATATAGAAAAATATCTTAATATTAATATTAAATAAACATTTTAATTTTTAAAAATCAAGGATTAATTATGGATCTTATAATAATAACAGTGAAGTATTTATAAACCTATGGGTCCTAAATGAAGAAAAAAAATAAATAAATTAATATATAATAAATTTATAATAATATAGAATAGTTTAATATAAATTAATAATTAATTATAAGCATAATTAATTATATATATAAATTTATTAATTATTAATATTATAATATATATATATATATTTATTAAAATAAATTATTTATTTTAAAATAACTATATATATATATATATTTATATATTAATAAATAATTTATATATATAATAATTTAATAAATATAATTATTAAAATTAAAATTTTATATTAAAAAAAAAAAAAAAAAAAGACTAAGGGGTTACTATAAATTATTATTAATTATTAATTTAAATTAAAAAAATAATTATTATAAAATTATTATTTTCTTCTTTTTTTATATATATAGTATAAAATTATTTATTTAAAAATAAATAATTATAAAAAATTAAATTTAAAAAATAAATAAGGGATTATTTTTTGAAAATTTTGTTTTTTTATGGGGAGTATTAAACTAATTTTAATTCTTCCTTTTTTATTTTATTTTATTTTTTATTTTTATAAATTTAATTTATTTATATTTAATTTATAAAATTAATTAGTTTTATTATTTTTATTTAAAAATTTATTTAATAAATATTATTTTATTTTGGTTAATATTTTTATTATTATTTTATTTTACATGTAAATTTTTGTGTGAATTAATTTAATTTTTAAAAAATTAAATTTGTTAATTTATTCGCAGTAATTAATATTAATTAAAAAAGAAATTTTGTATTAGTAATAATATATAGTATTGGTAAAATTTGTGCCAGCTACCGCGGTTATACAAATAATGCAAGTAAAAATTTTTAGTATTAGTTAAATTGTAAAAATTTAATAATATAAATATAAATTTATTAGGTGAAATTTTTAAATTTATTTATTTATTATTAAAAAAGAGTGATTTAAGCTATAAACTTTTTATAATAAACTAGGATTAGATACCCTATTATTGAAAATAAACATTTAAATACTAAAGTAGTATTAGTTATATTCTTAAAATTTAAAAAATTTGGCGGTGTTTTAGTCTATTTAGAGGAATCTGTCCTGTAATTGATAATCCACATTGAACCTTACTTAAATTTGTTTAATTTGTATATCGCCGTCATCAGAATATGTTATAAGATAAAAATTTTCTTAATATTTAATTAAATAGAATGTCAGGTCAAGGTGCAGTTTATGTTTAAGTAGAGATGGATTACAATAAATTTATTTAAATGGATAATTTTTTGAAATAGAAATTTGAAGGTGGATTTAATAGTAATATAAAATAGATTATTTATATGATTTTAGCTCTAAAACATGTACATATCGCCCATCGTTCTTATTTTTAAAATAAGATAAGTTGTAACATAGTAGATGTACTGGAAAGTGTATCTAGAAAGACAATTTAAAGCTTAATTAGTAAAGTATTTCATTTACATTGAAAAGAAATTTGTGCAAATCAATTTAAATTGATTAAATTTTATTTATTAATTTTGTTTGTTTTTATATTTATTTAATAAAAATAATTTTAATAATTTTTGTTTTAGTATTTTTTAAAGAAAAAATAATTTTAATAATAGTGAATTTGTATTGTAAAAGAAAATTGAAATAATTTGAAAAATTTTTATTTTAAAAGAAAATTTAATTTATTGTACCTTGTGTATCAGGGTTTATTAAATAATTAATTATTATAATAATTTTTCTCGAATTTTAAAGATTTAATTATATATGAAAGTTACTGTGGCATAATTATTTTAAATATATAATTAGAAATGAAATGTTAATCGTTTTAAAATATATCTAGTTTTTTAAGAAATAAATTTAATTTAGATTTATAAATTAAAAATTTTATTTTTTTAATATTTTTATTTTATAAAATTAATATTTTAAGGGATTAGCTTTAAAATAAATTTTTAAATTTTTAATAAAATATTTAATAAATGTAAGCTTAAAAATAGTTATCATTAATAAATTTGTTATAATTTATTTTAAAATTTTTATTATTTATTGTTAAATTAAATTATTTATTAAAATATAAATTTTAATGATAATAATTTATAAATTATGATAAAATTAGTATATTGAATTTATATAAATTATTTAAAATGAAAGGTTTAAATAAGGAATTCGGCAAATTATATATTCACCTGTTTATCAAAAACATGTCTTTTTGAATTTAATTTAAAGTCTAACCTGCCCACTGATAAATATTAAAGGGCCGCAGTATTCTGACTGTGCGAAGGTAGCATAATCAATAGTCTTTTAATTGAAGGCTTGTATGAATGGTTGAATGAGATATATACTGTCTTTTTTAAATTTTTATAGAATTTTATTTTTTAATTAAAAAGTTAAAATGTAATTAAAGGACGAGAAGACCCTATAGATCTTTATTTTTGTTAATTATAAGTTAAAAAGAATATTTAAATTTATAGTTTAATAAAAAATTTTACTGGGGTGGTATTAAAATTTAAAAAACTTTTATTATTTATTTACATTAATATATGAATATTTGATCCAGTTTTATTGATTAAAAAATTAAGTTACCTTAGGGATAACAGCGTAATTTTTTTTTAGAGTTCATATCGACAAAAAAGATTGCGACCTCGATGTTGGATTAAGAGTTATTTTTAGGTGTAGAAGTTTAAAGTTTAGGTCTGTTCGACCTTTGAATTCTTACATGATCTGAGTTCAAACCGGCGTAAGCCAGGTTGGTTTCTATCCTTAATAAAATATTATATTATAGTACGAAAGGACCTAATATAAAAAATATAGATTTTAAATTTATGAATTATATTAATATTTAATAAAACTATTTTGGCAGATTAGTGCAATAAATTTAGAATTTATTTATATAATTTAATTAATTATAAATAGTATTGTTTTATATAGATTATGTATTATCATTGATTGGAAGATTATTATTAGTAATTTGTGTAATAGTTGGAGTTGCCTTTTTAACTTTATTAGAACGTAAGGTTTTAGGTTATATTCAAATTCGTAAGGGTCCTAATAAGGTAGGTTTTATAGGTTTATTACAACCTTTTAGAGATGCTGTAAAGTTATTTACTAAGGAACAAACTTATCCTTTATTATCTAATTATATTTTTTATTATTTTTCTCCTATTTTTTCTTTATTTTTATCGTTATTAATTTGAATAAGTATACCTTATTTAATTAAGTTATATTCTTTTAATTTAGGGGTTTTATTTTTTTTATGTATTACTAGTTTAGGGGTTTATACAGTAATAGTTGCTGGGTGATCTTCTAATTCTAATTATGCTTTATTAGGGGGTTTACGGGCTGTTGCTCAGACAATTTCTTACGAAGTAAGTTTAGCTTTAATTTTATTAAGTTTTATTTTTTTGATTGGAAATTATAATTTTTTAAATTTTTATATATATCAAAAGTATATATGATTTATTGTATTTTGTTTTCCTTTAGCTTTAGTTTGATTTGCTTCTTGTTTAGCTGAAACTAATCGTACTCCTTTTGATTTTGCGGAAGGAGAATCAGAGTTAGTTTCTGGGTTTAATGTAGAATATAGAAGTGGGGGATTTGCATTAATTTTTTTAGCTGAATATTCTAGAATTTTATTTATAAGTATATTATTTAGAGTAATTTTTTTAGGTAGTGATATTTATAGAATTTTATTTTTTTTTAAGTTAGCAATTATTTCTTTTATATTTATTTGAGTTCGAGGAACTTTACCTCGATTTCGATATGATAAATTAATATATTTAGCTTGAAAGAGATTTTTACCAATATCATTAAATTATTTATTTTTTTTTATTGGATTAAAAATTTTTATTTTATCTTTATTATTTTAATGAATAATTTTTAGTATAATAAAATTATTAAATTAATAGAAGACTTTACTTCTTTCTTATGTTTTCAAGACATATGCTATAAAAGCTTATTAATTAATTTAATAACTTATCTCAATACTTTGATAGTAAAGGATTAATAATGAAATAAGAAAAATATAATACTGTTAAAATTTGTCCTGTTAATACATAAGGATCTTCTACTGGTCGTGCTCCAATTCAAGTTAAAAGAGAGGCAATAATTACTATATTTCAAAATAAAATTTGATTTAATGGATAAAATTGTAATCCTCGGAATTTTCTAACGTGAGTGAAAGGTAAAATTATTAAAATTGCAATTGATAATACTAAAGCAATTACTCCTCCTAACTTATTAGGAATTGATCGTAAAATTGCATATGCAAATAAAAAGTATCATTCAGGTTGAATATGAACAGGAGTTACTAAAGGATTAGCTGGAATAAAATTTTCTGGGTCTATTAGTAAATAATTAAATTTTCAAATAAAACCAATTAAAATTCAAATGAAAATTACAAATCCTACAATATCCTTATAAATAAAGTATGGATGAAATGGAATTTTATCAACATTTCTATTTAATCCTAAAGGATTATTTGATCCTGTTTGATGTAAAAACAACAGATGAATTATAGTTAAAGCTAAAACAATAAAAGGTAAAATAAAGTGGAAAGTGAAAAATCGAGTTAAAGTCGCATTATCTACTGCAAATCCCCCTCAAATTCATTGAACTAAATCTGTTCCTAAATAAGGAACAGCTGATAAAAGGTTAGTAATTACAGTTGCTCCTCAAAAAGATATTTGTCCTCATGGTAAAACATATCCAAGGAATCCTGTTGCTATTACTATAAATAAAATAATAACTCCAATTATTCATGTAGGAACAAATAAATAAGAATTATAGTAAACTCCTCGACCTACATGAATAAATAAACATGCAAAGAAAAAAGAAGCTCCATTAGCATGACAAATTCGTAAGAATCAACCATTATTTACATCTCGATAAATATGATTTACACTATTAAATGCAGTTTCAATATCTGCAGTATAATGTATAGCTAAAAATAAACCTGTTAAAATTTGAATAATTAAGCATAATCCAAGTAATGATCCAAAATTTCATCAGGCTGAAATATTAGAAGGAGCAGGTAAATCTACAAGTGCATTATTTGCTATTTTTAATAAAGGATGAGTTTTTCGTAATGATTTAGTCATTAATTTATTGGTCGTAAAGGACCATAATTTTTTTTTGTAATTTTTACTGTTACTAATAAAGTTAAAAATAAATAATTAATTAATAGTAATGTAATTAGATTTGTTGGAAAATTATATATTTTATTTAATGAAATTAAATCTTCTGGTATTAATGAGTTAGAAAAAAATATACTACTTATTTCATTATTATTAATAAAATTTTCAATAATTGTTTTATCTATAAAAAATGAAAATATTATAAAAAATATAATTATTAATGCAGCTATAAAAGTTAATTTAAATGATATAGAAAATATTTCATTTGAAGATAAAGAAGTAACATAAATAAATAAAACTAATATTCCTCCTATAAAAATTAAAAATAAAACATATGAGAATCAAAATGTTTTTACGTATATTCCTGTTAATAGAGAAGTTAAAAATGTTTGAATTAATAATATTAATCCTATAGCTAATGGGTGCTTTATTTGTATAAAAATAAATCTAGTAACAAAAGATGTTAGTATAATAAATATTATGATATCAAGAAATAGTTTATAATAAAATATTAACTTTGGGAGTTAATGAAAAGGAAGAATCTTTTTTCTTGAAGTTTTAAAAAAGTAACTTTTATTTTTAGTTTACAAGACTAACGTTTTTTTTAAACTATTAAAACTAATGATAAATTTATATATATGTTATTTAATAATTGTTATATTTATATTTGGGTGTATTGTATTTATTTCTAGTCGAAAGCATTTACTTTGTACTTTATTAAGATTAGAATTTATAGTATTAATATTATTCATATTATTATTTTTATATCTAAATTTTATAAATTATGAAAGTTATTTTAGTATATTTTTTTTAACTTTTTGTGTTTGTGAAGGAGTTTTAGGTTTATCAATTTTGGTATCTATAATTCGAACTCATGGGAATGATTATTTTCAAAGTTTTTCAATTTTACAATGTTAAAATTTATTTTTATAGTTATATTTATATTTTTTTTATTTTTTAAAAAAAATATTTATTGAATGGTTCAAAATTTGATTTTTTTAGCAACTGGTTTATTTATAATTAAAATTAGATCAAATTATTATTTTTGTGATATTTCTTATTATTTTGGTATAGATATAATTTCTTATGGTTTAATTTTATTAAGATTTTGGATTTGTGGCTTAATATTAATAGCAAGTGAAGGAATTGTACGATTTAATAATTATATTAATTTATTTTTATTTATAATTGTTTTTTTATTATTAATATTAATTTTTACTTTTAGATCAATAAGTATATTTATATTTTATTTATTTTTTGAAAGTAGTTTAATTCCTACTTTATTTTTAATTTTAGGGTGAGGGTATCAACCAGAACGGTTACAGGCTGGAATTTATTTATTATTTTATACTTTATTAGCTTCTTTACCTTTATTAATTGGGATTTTTTATATTAAAAGTGATAATTATACTATAAATTTTATTATACTAAGTTATAAAAGTTTATATAACTTAGATTTTTTATATTTATGTATAGTATTTGCTTTTTTAGTAAAAATACCAATATTTTTGGTTCATTTATGATTACCTAAGGCTCATGTAGAAGCTCCTGTATCAGGGTCAATAATTTTAGCTGGGGTTTTATTAAAGTTAGGAGGTTATGGTTTATTACGAGTTTTTTCAATTTTACAAGTTTTAGGAACAAAGTTTAATTTTATTTGAATTAGAATTAGTTTAATTGGAGGAGTTTTAGTTAGTTTAATTTGTTTATGACAAATGGATTTAAAGGCTTTAATTGCTTATTCTTCTGTTGCTCATATAGGAATTGTATTAAGAGGTTTAATAACAATAACTTATTGAGGATTAAATGGGTCTTATACTTTAATAATTGCTCATGGGTTATGTTCATCAGGGTTATTTTGTTTAGCTAATATTTCTTATGAACGTATAGGAAGTCGAAGCTTATTAATCAATAAGGGGATGTTAAATTTTATACCAAGTTTATCTTTATGATGATTTTTATTATGTTCTGGAAATATAGCTGCTCCGCCTACTTTAAATTTATTAGGAGAAATTTCTTTATTAAATAGAATTGTTAGTTGATCATGATTAACAATAATTAGATTAGCCTTTTTATCTTTTTTTAGAGCTGCCTATACTTTATACTTATTTGCTTATAGTCAACATGGAAAAATTTATTCAGGAGTTTATTTTTTTTCTTCAGGTAGAGTTCGAGAATTTTTATTATTAATATTGCATTGATTACCATTAAATTTATTAATTATAAAAAGTAATTTTTGTATGTTATGAATTTAATTATATTTAAATAGTTTAATATAAAATATTGATTTGTGGTGTCAATGATATGAAATTTTTCATTTTAGATCGTGAATTATTTAGTTAATTATTGTAAAAATAGATTTTATATCTTAATTTCTATTAGTTTTACTTTATTTATTTGTAGATTAAAATTTTTATTAACAGATTTAGTTTATTTTATTGAATGAGAAATTGTATCTTTACATTCTATATCAATTGTAATAACTTTTTTATTTGATTGAATAAGATTAATATTTATGTCATTTGTTTTGTTAATTTCTTCTTTAGTAATTTTTTATAGAGATCAATATATAGGAGAAGATTATAATGTAAATCGATTTATTTTATTAGTTTTAATATTTGTTTTTTCTATAATAATATTAATTATTAGTCCTAATTTAATTAGAATCTTATTAGGGTGGGATGGATTAGGATTAGTTTCTTATTGTTTAGTTATTTACTTTCAAAATGTTAAATCTTATAATGCTGGGATATTAACTGCTTTATCTAATCGAATTGGAGATGTCGCTTTATTATTAGCAATTGCTTGAATATTAAATTATGGTAGATGAAATTATATTTTTTATTTAGATATAATAAAAAGTAATTTTGAAATAATAGTAATTGGAGGATTAGTAATATTAGCAGCTATAACAAAAAGAGCACAAATTCCTTTTTCTTCTTGATTACCTGCAGCTATAGCTGCTCCAACACCTGTTTCTGCATTAGTTCATTCTTCAACATTGGTTACTGCAGGAGTTTATTTATTAATTCGATTTAATATTTTATTAGAAAATACTATTTTAGGTCAATTTTTATTATTAGTTTCAGGTTTAACAATATTTATAGCTGGGTTAGGGGCTAATTTTGAATTTGATTTAAAGAAAATTATTGCCTTATCCACATTAAGTCAATTGGGATTAATAATAAGAATTTTATCTATTGGTTATTATAAGTTAGCTTTTTTTCATTTATTAACTCATGCTTTATTTAAGGCATTATTATTTATATGTGCAGGGGTAATTATTCATAATACTAAAAATGCCCAAGATATTCGATTTATAGGGGGATTGAGAATAAGTATACCTTTAACTTGTAGATGTTTTAATATTGCTAATTTAGCTTTATGTGGAATACCATTTTTGGCAGGATTTTATTCGAAGGATTTGATTCTAGAAACAGTAATATTGTCTTATATAAATTTCTTTTCTTTTTTTCTTTTTTTTTTTTCTACTGGGTTAACAGTATGTTATTCTTTCCGATTGGTCTATTATTCAATAACAGGGGATTTTAATAGAACTTCTTTAAATATATTAAATGATAAGGGATGAACAATGTCTTTTAGTATTTTCTTTTTAATAGTAATAGCTATTATTGGGGGGAGTATATTAAGATGATTAATATTTTTTAATCCTGAAATAATTTGTTTACCTTTTTTTATAAAGATATTAACTTTATTTGTATGTATTTTAGGTGGTGTAAGTGGTTATTTAATTAGTAATGTAAAGTTATTTTTTTTTAATAAGTCTTTAGTATTTTATAATTTTAGTTTTTTTTCAGGGAGAATGTGATATATACCTTTAATTTCTACAATTGGAGTTGTTAAGTGACCATTAATTTTAGGAATACATTCTTATAAGAGTTTTGATCAAGGATGAAGTGAATATTTTGGAGGTCAAATATTATATAATCAATTAAAAAATTATTCATTATATGTTCAAGAATTTCAAAATAATAATTTAAAAATTTATTTATTAAGTTATATATTATGAGTAATTATTTTAGTAATAATAACATTATTTTTAAATTAATAAAAATTTAAATAGCTTATATTTAGAGCATGACACTGAAGATGTTAGGGAAATTATTATAATTTTTAAATATTTATAAAAAATAAATTTTTATTTTTACAGTGAAAATGTAATGTTTTTAATTAAACTATATAAATAAAAATTAATAACTGAAAAATTTTTATATGAAATATGGTGATCAAGAAAAAGCTGCTAACTTTTATCTTTAATGGTTTAATTCCATTTATATTTCTTAATTGGAATATTAAATTATTCAATGATATCATTAACAGTGATATACCTCTTTTTGGTTTCAATTAATAAGATAAATTGAATAAATTCAATACTTTTTAAATGCAAATTAAATGTTATAGTTAACTATTATCCTAAAATATGGGTGAATTTCACCTAAGATTAGGCCGAAACTAATTGCAATATATCGCTTCATATTTAATTATTTCATTCTAAAGCTCCTTGATTTCATTCATGATATAATCCTGCTAATAAAATAAAAATAAAAAATAAACTAGTAATTGATCAATTAATTAAATTTGATGTTTTAATAATTAAAATTATTGGTAAAATTAAAGCAATTTCTACATCAAAAATTAAAAAAATAATAGCAATTAAAAAAAACCGTAATGAAAATGGTAAACGAGAATAATTTATTGGGTCAAACCCACATTCAAAGGGAGAAGACTTTTCTCGATCTGTAATAGTTTTTTTTGATAAAATTGTTGCAAGTATTATTACAACAATTGTAATAATAAAAATAATACATCTTATAATTAGTAATATAATAATTATTTATACTAAAATTATTTAGTCCTTGTGATTGGAAGTCACATATACAAATATATACTTTATAAATTAATTACCTCATCAATAAATTGAAATATATAAAAATAATCAAACTACATCAACAAAATGTCAGTATCAAGCTGCTGCTTCAAATCCGAAGTGATGACTACTAGAAAAGTGATAATTTATATGTCGAATTAAACAAATTAATAAAAATGAAGTTCCAATTAAAACATGAAGTCCATGGAATCCTGTAGCTACAAAGAATGTAGATCCATATACATTATCAGCAATTGTAAAAGGAGCTTCAATATATTCATAAGCTTGTAAAATTGAAAAATAAATTCCTAATAAAACAGTAAAGAATAAACTTTGTACTGTTTGTGTATGGTTATTTTCTATTAAACTATGATGAGCTCATGTTACTGTAACTCCTGAAGCTAATAAAATAGCTGTATTTAATAGAGGAATTTGAAATGGATTAAAAGCTACAATTCCTACTGGAGGTCAAATTATTCCTAATTCAATTGTTGGGGATAAACTACTATGGAAGAAAGCTCAAAAAAAAGAAATAAAAAAGAATACTTCAGAAATAATAAATAAAATTATTCCTCATCGTAATCCTAATGTTACAGGAATTGTATGAAGACCTTGGAATGTTCCTTCTCGAGAAATGTCTCGTCATCATTGATATATTGTTAATATAGTAATAACATTTCCTAATAAGAATAATGAGTTATCATATTGATGGAACCATTGTACAAGACCTGTTACTGTTGTTATTGCTCCAATAGCTCCAGTTAATGGTCAAGGGCTATAATCTACTAAGTGGAAAGGGTGATTTGCATGTGTTGACATAAATTAATTTACTTCACTAGAATAAAGAGTACTTAAAACTGCAAATACATAAGATTGAATAATTGCAACAGCTGACTCAAGAACTAATAAAGCAATTTGAGTAATTAAAATTAATGATAAAATAATATAAGAAGTAGATATAGGTCCAGTATTACCTAAAAGAGTTATTAGTAAATGTCCAGCAATTATATTAGCTGTTAATCGAACAGCTAAAGTTCCTGGTCGAATTACATTACTAATAGTTTCAATACATACTATAAAAGGTATTAATACTGGAGGAGTACCTTGAGGTACTAAATGAGCAAATATATGTTGAGTATGACAAATTCATCCATATAATATAAAACTTAGTCATAATGGGAAGGCTAAAGTTAATGTTAAAGTTAAGTGACTAGTACTAGTAAAAATATAAGGGAATAATCCTAAGAAATTATTAAATATAATTAATGAAAATAATGAAACAAACATTAATGTTCTTCCATTGTGTCCATTAGGACCTAAAAGAGTCTTAAATTCCTTATGAAGAGTTAATAAAATATTATTTCAAATTACTTGAAATCGATTTGGTATTAATCAGTAAGTTGAAGGAATAATTAAAAGACCTAAGAAAGTACTTAATCAATTTAATGATAGATTTAAAATAGTAGTTGAAGGGTCGAATACGGAAAATAAATTTGTTATCATTTTCAATTTATTTTATGTTGCTTAATATTAAGATTTTGGGATGATTCATTTGAATTATAAGAAAAACAAAAATAATTTTTAATATTAAAAATTACTAGTGTAATTGAAAATACAAAGAATAAAGTTAATCAACTAATAGGGGCTATTTGAGGAATTAAAAAATATTAGATTAATACTAATTTTTTTAGTTTGACATACTAAGGTTTTATATAAAACTAATTTTTTAATAGAAATTTATATATTTCATTAGAAGTAAGTGCTAATTTACTATAATATGATTTAAGAGATCATTACTTGCTTTCAGTCATCTAATGAATTTATTTGAGAAGAAATTCATTTAATAAAGTAATTTATAGGAATTCTTTCAATTACAATTGGTATAAAACTATGATTTGCTCCACAAATTTCTGAACATTGACCAAAGAATAATCCTGGTTGATTTATTAAGAAATTAGTTTGATTTAATCGTCCTGGAGTAGCATCAATTTTAACACCAAGAGAAGGAACAGTTCATGAATGAATTACATCTGTAGCAGTTACTAAAATTCGAATTTGGTTATTAACGGGTAATACAATTCGATTATCAACATCTAAAAGTCGGAATCCATTAATATCTAATTCATTTGTAGGAATTATATATGAATCAAATTCTAAATTTAAGAAATTAGAATATTCATAACTTCAGTATCATTGATGACCAATAGCCTTTAAAGTAATTAAAGGTGAATTAATTTCATCTATTAAGTATAATAATCGTAAAGATGGGAAAGCAATAAATATTAAAATAATTGCTGGTAAAATTGTTCAAATAATTTCAATTGTTTGTCCATGTAATAAATAACGATTAGTAAATTTATTAAAAAATAATATAAATATAATATAAGCAATTATTACAGTAATTATAATTAAAATTAATAGTGTATGATCATGAAAAAAGTTTAATTGTTCTATTAGAGGAGATGAACTATCTTGAAGTCCTAAATTTGCTCATGTTGCCATTTTCTAACAAAAGATAATAATCTTTATATATGAAGCTTAAATTCATTGCACTAATCTGCCATATTAGAAATTAGAAGAAAGTAATGGTAATTCTGAATAAGTATGTTCCGCAGGAGGAAGAGTATGATATCATTCAATAGATGAAGCTAATTGTATTGGGAATGATGGTGTACGTTGAGTAATTATACTTTCTCAAATAATAAATAAGAAAAAGATTACAGCAAATATAGAAATTGTTCTTCCTAAAGATGATACAATATTTCAAGCTAAATAACTATCTGGGAAATCAGAGTATCGTCGTGGTATTCCGGCTAATCCTAAGAAATGTTGAGGGAAGAATGTTAAATTTACTCCAATAAATATTATAGCAAATTGAGCCTTTAATCATGTAGGATTTATTACTAATCCAGTTAATAAAGGGTATCAATGAATAAATCCGGCTATAATAGCAAATACAGCTCCTATTGATAGTACATAATGGAAATGAGCTACTACATAATAAGTATCATGAAGAACAATATCAATTGATGAATTAGCAAGAACTACTCCTGTTAATCCTCCAACAGTAAATAAGAATACAAACCCTAATGATCAAAGAAGAGCAGGACTATAAGTTAATTGAGTTCCATGAAGAGTAGCTAATCAACTAAAAATCTTAATCCCTGTAGGAACAGCAATAATTATAGTTGCTGAAGTGAAATAAGCTCGAGTATCAACATCTATTCCTACTGTAAATATATGATGAGCTCAAACAATAAATCCTAATAATCCAATTGTTAACATAGCATAGATTATTCCTAAAGTTCCGAAAGTTTCCTTTTTACCACTTTCTTGAGTAATAATATGAGAAATTATTCCAAATCCTGGAAGAATTAAAATGTAAACTTCTGGATGTCCAAAGAATCAAAATAAGTGTTGATAAAGAATAGGGTCTCCTCCTCCAATTGGGTCAAAGAATGATGTATTTAAATTTCGGTCTGTTAATAATATAGTAATAGCTCCGGCTAAGACAGGAAGAGATAAAAGTAATAAAATAGCAGTAATTACTACTGATCAAACAAATAAAGGCAATCGGTCTAAAGTAATTCCAGATGATCGTATATTAATAACAGTAGTAATAAAATTTACTGCTCCTAAAATTGATGAAATCCCGGCTAAATGAAGAGAAAAAATTGCTAAATCAACTGAGGCTCCAGCGTGAGCGGTTCCTGATGAAAGAGGAGGATAGACTGTTCATCCTGTCCCTGCTCCATTTTCTACTATTGAGCTAGAAAGTAGTAGAGTTAAAGAAGGAGGTAATATTCAAAAACTTATATTATTTATTCGAGGAAATGCTATATCAGGAGCTCCTAATATTAAAGGAACTAATCAATTTCCGAATCCTCCAATTATAATTGGTATTACTATAAAGAAAATTATAATAAATGCATGAGCTGTAACAATTACGTTATAAATTTGATCATTTCCAATAAATATCCCTGGGTGACTTAATTCAGCACGAATTAATATACTTAAAGATGTTCCTACTATTCCTGATCAAACTCCAAAAATAAAATATAATGTTCCAATATCTTTATGATTTGTTGAAAATAATCATTGTCGCGATTAAATGGCTGAAGTTTAGGCGATAAATTGTAAATTTATATATAAGAGTAATTCTTTTTAATCAAACTTTATATTCAATAATGATATTAGACTGCAATTCTGAAGGAATAATTTTTTAATTATTAAAGTTTAAGAATTAAAGGATTAATACAAATATTTTCAGCTTTGAAGGCTATTAGTTTATTTAACTTAAATTCTTATTATAGAATTATGTAAATTAAAGTAATAATAACTAATCCTATAATAGAAATAAAATTTAAAGTTAAAATTAAATTTATATTGCTATTATTATATGAAGTTGACAATATTCATGAATTTTTATTATAATTTAATATGTAAATACTATAAGATATTCGTAAATAATAATATAAAGTAATTAGTGTTAAACAAACTGCAATAAATAATAAAAATATTTGATTTATTTCTACTAAATTTTGAATAACTAATCATTTAGGTAAAAATCCTAGAAATGGAGGTAACCCTCCTAATGAAAGTAAATTTAAAAATATAAAAAATTTAATTGAAGGATTTATTAAAGAAAAATTAAAAATTTGATTAAAATGAAATAACTTAAAATTATTAAATATCAATACAATTGATATTGATAAAATTGAATATAAAATAAAATAAGTAAATCAAAGTAATTCATTATTTAATATAGCTATTAATATTCATCCTAAATGATTAATTGAAGAAAATGCTATTAATTTACGTAAAGAAGTTTGATTTAATCCTCCTAAAGATCCAATAATTATTGACAATAAAATTGAAATTAAAAAAAAATTATAATTTAAATTATAAGAAATTAATATTAAAGGAGCAATTTTTTGTCAAGTTATTAAAATTAAACCATTAATTCAGTTTAATCCTTCTATTACTCCTGGGAATCAAAAATGAAAAGGAGCTGCTCCACTTTTTAATAATAAAGTTGATAAAATTAATAAATTATTAAAATTATTATTTATTATTCAATTTCTGTTAAAAAATAATATTATTAAAATAATAGCAAATAACAGAATTGATGAAGCAAAAGCTTGAGTTAAAAAATATTTTAATCTACTTTCTGAAGTTATTAAATTTTTTTTACCTTCATTTATTAAGGGAATAAATGAAAGTAAATTAATTTCTAACCCTATTCATGCTCCTAGTCAAGAATTTGATGAAATTGTAATTAAAGAACCTGAAATTAATATAATAAAGAAAATATTATTAGAAATTTTTTTAATTAAAAAGAAAAGGATTATAACCTTTATAAGTGGGGTATGAACCCAATAGCTTAGTTAGCTTATCTTTTTATATTTTGGTGTATGATGCACAAAAGTTTTTGAAGCTTTTGGAAATAGTTTAATTCTATTAGATATAAAATAATGAATAAAGCATTAAATCTTTATGATTTACCCTATCAAGGTAATCCTTTTTATCAGGCAATTCATT